ACTCTTATATCTTTTATATTTTTCAAAATTTTAAACGAAAAAAAAAGGTGATTTTTTTTTAGATTAATTAGATATTATTTTAATTTTCGAATATTTTAATATTAAATAATTGCATATATTAAATAAAATAAATATAAGTATCTCGGATTCAATGAAAATTATTCAAAAAATATTTCTTGACATAGAAATATAGAAATCAAAAAAATATATATTATATATATGGAAAAAAATTGCGTCCAATAGGATTTGAACCTATACCAAAGGTTTAGAAGACCTATGTCCTATCCATTAGACAATGGACGCCTTTCATTCCTATTTGTTTTCGTATTTTTTACTTCGGATCTCTTGTTCGTAAAAAAAAAAGAAATAGCGGATTGTATGTGAGCAAATTTCGGCAATTACGTATTCAATTCAATGATAGATTAAGATGAAATTATGAATTGAATTTTTAAAATAATAAAAAGAGAAAGCGGGTAGCGGGAATCGAACCCGCATCGTTAGCTTGGAAGGCTAGGGGTTATAGTCGACGTCGATTCATCATTTTTAACGTCTCTAATTCAAAACCGAACATGAAACTTTTATTTCATTCGGCTCCTTTATGGTAGATGGATAATTTCCCCGATTTAAGACGTAACTGAAAAAAAAATTGACCCATAACATCTATGTCAGCCTTTACTGTCTGAATACATTTTAAACTACTCGCTTTCTAGATGATCCCTCTAGAAGAGGAGGATTCTAACACTCTTTCTAGTTACTTCGTTCTCTATTTCTATTTGAACGAATCCTGAGGAAAAGAATTTTCTTTCCACCGAGCTAAACAATATATCGATGTCTCTAGTAAACCAAAGCCATCGTTTAATAGCTATTTTGCTTCAATCTCCCCTCTATAAACAAAAAACAAATCTAAAATTGAAGATTTAGTTACGATTAGAAAAAAGCTTTCTTCATCCATAGATCCTTTTACTCATTCAATTGGAAGTAGTGATCCAAAAAAAAATTATGTTTCGTAATTTCATAATCCAATTTTTCAATTGCTAATTGATCCTTGTATAAAATATAAAAAGCACGAGAATGTATATTCTTCCTCGAATCTGTCATTGAGAGGTAAAGAATTAAATCCTTTTAAGAAATAAAGTTTTTTTCGGAATATGAAGAAAACCGAAGGACCCCTTAACTATGTAAGGGGTTATATAGAACGAATCACACTTTTACCACTAAACTATACCCGCTACAATGCGATTATTATCTATAAATGGATCTTTTGTCGAATCGGATGTAATCAATACAGGATCAGACAAGAATTATTAAAAATGAAGTGTTGACGTGTTTTGTTGGGTACTTAATGCGATTAAGAAAAGGGTGCTAAAAAAAAAAAATAATCAAAAATCAGAAATTATACTTGAATTCCCTATCATAGGAATAGAAAGAATCCTCCTTATAAGTTTAGATTTCTTATTGTTGTTGCTTCAATAACATTTTTAAATTCAGCTAATTATCGATTATTATGATTCAGTGGAACAAAAAAAGGCCCGGCTAGGTACTGACCCGGCCAGGCCATGGAAAAGCCCTTATCCGACAAAAATAACGAGGTATTCTTTTTTTTTTATCATAAAATAATTTTGCGAGCCCGTACTTTAGAGTTGGAATTGCTGATAAACGTGATATATATATATATATAATTATATAAATTATAGAATTTTTATTTTAAAAAATTTAATTAGAATTAAATAGAGATATTAATTAGACTAAACTATACTATCTTTTTAAGATATAAGTCGATTTAAATTTTAATAAGGATAAAGAGATAATTTCAATCCTTACTTTATATGTAATGTAACATAGTTATTATCCGTTTTCAATTGGGAGAGATGGCTGAGTGGACTAAAGCGTCGGATTGCTAATCCGTTGTACGAGTTATTCGTACCGAGGGTTCGAATCCCTCTCTTTCCGTTTCCCTGGAAAGCTTGATATTTTAGTTATCTTTCGATCAAGTAAAAGTATTATTTGATGCTTATTCTTCACGTCCAGGATTACGTCCTGGATCATTAGATAAGAATCCGAAGATGAAGAGAGAAACAAAGAATATCACTACTGTGTAAACGAAGAGTTTGAGAGTAAGCATTACACAATCTCCAAGATCTTTTTTTTTTTTTTTTGAGAATAGATTATCCATTTTTATATCACATATCATATTTTGACACCATGAAAGGAAGTACTTTAAAAATTTTTAGACAGGGTTTTTCTTTAGTAAAATTTTAATTTTATTTTGAAATACCCGCAATACCGAATTGTGGGGTATCCTATATAAGATCTTTGACGAGAAAAGAAAAAGGTCATAATGAAGAAATGGGGTGATTCAAGAATTTCAATGTTTCAACTAAAGGTTCATACTCTAAGACTTATATGATTTTATCAATTGTTATAATTTTTTTCTTGAATACTTGAATAAATAATTAAGTTTGCTAAGACAGTATTCAAAATTTCATCGAAAACTTACAGCAGCTTGCCAAACAAAGGCTAAAAGAAAAAACAGCAAAGGTATGACCGGCATAAAATCGACAATTGGATTTAAAAAAGAGTAGGCCTCGGGTAATTTGGCCAAGAAAAAACTACTCAAATAAAGGGCAGAGTTAAGACAGATACCGATCAAACTAAAAATATTAAGCATAACAAAGATTTTTTTCTTGGAGATAATTGTATTTTGATTGAGTTATTGATATCTTATTGATATAAGGCAAAAAATAATGAAGAAAGTAAAGTAGACCAAAAAATCCTTTCAACCCATTCAAAAGCCTTCAATTCTAAAAAGAGAATATAAGAAATCATACGTTTATACAATACAATATCTTAATAAAATTATATGTAATGATCAATCAAGTCCAGTTTAATTCTATATTATATATATCTACACGTAGCAAAATCCTAGCAACAATATAGTGCATAGATATGTATTTGCATTGGAATTGACGAAAAACCAACACTCATATTAGTGTTTATTAGTGCAGAATTGAAATTTAAATGGGGCGTGGCCAAGTGGTAAGGCAACGGGTTTTGGTCCCGCTATTCGGAGGTTCGAATCCTTCCGTCCCAGAGCACCCATTATATCATATCCGTAAAACTCTTGCTTTTTTGAACAAGACTCTCTTTAAGATCTTTAATTTGAATTTAAGAGTGGAGTAGTGGCTATAATATGATTCTTGTTTATCATTTTGACTTATCTGATTCAGAGAATAATATTGTTTTATCAAACTAAATTGCGTTCGAATGAGACAGAGATGTAACTTAATCTACTTAATCTAGTTGTTTTGTTATCTAGGTCAGATGGGAACATAGACCCCACACCACACTAGTTTGAATAAAAAAAGTTGGACAGACTATCATTGTATGCCTGTGCCCATCCCTCTGCTATTCCTATTGAAGTTAATTTCGGTACCCTATCCTATATATTTTCGTTTTAATATTTAATTGAAATACATATATCTATGTATCTGTCTGAATCTCATTAACAAACGATCAAGTAAATTACATATGTAACAGATCTGTTTTCTTTGCACCGAGTTTTTTGTCATTTTTTGTTTGGGTCTAAGAGTTCTATAAATTGTTGTAAAATTTGAGGCGAGGGATTATTCATACATTCTATATAAATTATATTTTTTTGGGGGGTCTAGGAAGGTTACAGAAAACTTATGGAACCTCAAGTCAAATACAATGCATGGTATCATTCTATTTCCGTAACAACGGCCTTTTTTTGTATTTTGTGAAAAAAAACTTATGATCACTTAAATTGGAATCGTCAATTATCGAATATCCGGGATTAAATTACTTGCAGTGACCGTTCTTCCATTTATTTGCTACCTATGGGATTTTAAAATTAGTGCTGAGACGTTTTCAGAAACTAACTACCCATTCATATCTATTTCTATTATAGATATAGAAGGACAAAAGTACAGATTTCTTATTATTTAGCGATCGCACTAATGACTATTCATGATTCCATAATTGAATCAATTAAATACTAGTTCCAAACTAGAGGAATGTTATGGTAAAACTTCGTTTGAAACGATGTGGTAGAAAGCAACGTGCGACTTGAAGGACATGATCAGCTGTGGATGTAATAATCCACCATTTTATTACGAATAGAAGTGCTCTTGACTCGACATCCTTTGTTCTGCTCGACTAGAACCCATCAGTTTTTTCTTGGGTTGTAATGTAAAAAAGGGGTAATTATAGTTACATGATGGAGCTCGAGTAGAAAGTATTGGTTCATTTCTCAAGGGTAAGGGTCTAGGGTTAGTGTCAATTAATAAGTTTGAACAACTTCGTAAATATAACTTCTATATAGAAATTGAGAAATTGAAAGGATTCAATTTTAGAAAGTTTCAAATCGAAATCTAAAAAAAAAGTCAAATTTGTTGGACTTGGTAAAACTTTTTCAATCAAAAGTGGAACACGCGTGAATCAACCGTTCTGATGATTCTTTGATAGAACGAAATCACAAAAAAGGTATGTTGCTGCCATTTTGATAAGGATTAAGGATCACCGAAGTAATGTCTAAACCCAATGATTCAAACAAAAGATAAAGGATCCTGGAACAAGGAAACACCATTTTTCATTGTCTCAACAACTAAATATGAAGAATAAAACAGATTATAAACGAGACAAGAAGGGGGCTAGAGACCACTCAAAAAATGAAATAGCTTAGGGATTGTGAGCTATTTGAGAGTTATCCCACTTGAGTTATGAGTACAATTTTTTGTTTTACATTTCTAAATGCAAAAAATTGAAATCTTTAATCATAGTCTAATTGATTTGATGATTTTATGGATCTATTTGACATTCTAATTTTATACATAGACATAATTTTCTCGAGCCGTACGAGGAGAAAACCTCTTATACGTTTCTAGGGGGGGTATTTTTATCTATCCCAATGAGCCGTCTATCGAATCGTTGCAATTGATGTTCGATCCCGAAGAGAGGGGAGAGATCTCCGGAAAGTTGGTTTTTATGATCCGATAAAGAATCAAACTTATTCAAATGTTCCTGCTATTCTATATTTCCTTGAAAAAGGCGCTCAACCTACAGGAACTGTTCATGATATTTCAAAGAAGGCGGAGGTTTTTAAGGAACTTCCCTTTAATCAAACAAAATTAAAATAAAGAGTATAAGCTTTTCTCTACTTCTCTACTCCGCCTTTTCGTATTGTTCCCATAGAATCCCCTGTTCTAGTGGTATTGGTATATAACGACAAAAAGCGAAGGGGGATATTCCCAAAATCGAGGGACTAGATGAAGAAATTGGATCTCGAAATCTAAAATTTTGACATTATCTGCAATCGACTGGTTTTCATTGGAACTCTACTAACAAATAATAATAACCACGGAATCAAACTTGCTTATTCGCTCAACTTATATTGATTGAAGAACTCGGATTTTTTTTTACTACTTTTTATTCCTTGATCTACTATCTACACCTTTTTGCATCTATGTAGTGCCAATCCAACACCAGTCCTTATAGTGAATATTAAAATTATTTCCATTTTTGTATTCTTTTCGTAACATTTATATTGACAACAGTGTATCGAACAAATATAATTTGATCGTGTATAAGTATAAATCGTTTCTTGCCATAGGTTCGGTTTTTTATTTTACTTCATTCAATTGATGGGTTCGTTGAATTCTCTGTGATACAATAATTTTTTATTGGAGTGAAAAAAAAAAGAAAGGGAGGTTGATTCACTTGTACATTTATATCTATTCTAAATTCTAATTATATGAAAATTTAGTATATTTGCATCTGATCTCTTCATTTTTATGTTCAGTTCAAAAGCGATTTCATTTTGAGATTTCTTTTTGTATTCTTAGTTAAAAATAAAATGTTTTGATTGTGTAATGGCACTCAAATTTAGTTATATTTTTTTACTGTATTGACATTTACACATCCTATTGTTTTTAGATTTTTGGGTTGCTAACTCAACGGTAGAGTACTCGGCTTTTAAGTGCGGCTAGTATCGTTTACACATTTGGATGAAGCAAGGGATTCGTCCATACCATCGGTAGAGTTTGTAAGACCACGACTGATCCTGAAAGGGAATGAATGGAAAAAATAGCATGTCGTAGCAATAGATAATTCTGAGAATATTGCATTCTTACCGGATCGGTACAAAGACTTGTTTGAAGGCTTGGATCGGGGCGGAACAAAATGAATTAAAAGTTGGGTCGAGTGAATAAATGGATAGAGCCCTCTGGCTCTAATTATAGGGAAACAAAAAAGCAACCGGCTTCTGTTCTTAACTTTGAATGATTACCCGATCTAATTAGATAGACGTTAAAAATGGATTAGTGCCTGATGCGGGAACGGCTTCTCCTATGCCTATGAGTGGATTATCCTTTTTTTTATGAATCCTAACTATGTTGATATTCTCCATTTATGCATTGGAGAGGAATGTGTAAAAGAAGCAGTATATTGATAAAGATAATTCTTTCCAAAATCAAAAGAGCGATTGGGTTTTCAAAATAAAAGATTTCTAACCATCTTGTTATCCTATAACGAACATAAACCTATTAGATGAAAAAAAAAGAGGATGGAGAGTCCGTTGATGAGCTTACCTGTCTCCGAGGTATATATTATTTTATTATTATACTACCTTGTTTTGACCGTATCGCACTATGTATCATTTGATAATCCAAGAAGTATCTTATGCCTATCTTTGGTTCAAATCTAATTTCAAATGGGGGAATTTCAACGATATTTTGAACTCGATAAATTTTTGAAACAGGACTTACTATATCCGCTTATCTTTCAAGAGTATATTTATGCACTGGCTCATGATCATGTTTTAAATAGATTCATTTTGGTGGATAATTTTGGTTATGATAATAAATCCAGTTCACTAATGGTGAAACGTTTAATTACTCGAATGTCTCAACAGAATCCTTTGCTTATTTCTGCTAATGAGTCAAACCAAAACCTATTGTTGGGGCATAACAAAACTTTAGATTCGCAAATGATATCAGAGGGATTTGCAGTTATTGGGGAAATTCCCTTTTCCCTAAGATTAGTATCTTCCTTAGAAAGGAAAGAAGAAATAGGCAAATCTCAAAATTTACGATCAATTCATTCACTATTTCCGTTTTTAGAAGACAATTTTGTACATTTAAATTATGTGTCAGATATACTAATACCCTACCCCATCCATCTAGAAATCGTTGTTCAAACTCTTCGCTCCTGGTTGAAAGACGCCTCTTTTTTCCATTTATTACGCTTCCTTCTCTATGAGTATCAGAATTGGAATAGTCTTATTATTCCAACTCCAAAGAAATCAAGTTCCATTGTTTCAAAAAAGAATAAAAGATTATTCTTGTTTCTATATAATTCTTATGTATGTGAATACGAATCCATCTTCATTTTTCTTTGTAACCAATTTTATCATTTACGATCAACATCTTCTGAAACTCTTTTTGAACACCTTTTTTTCTATGGAAAAAGAAAAGCTCTTGTAGA